AATCTCAAAATTTTATATTTATAGACCCGATTACTTCATTTATTTATTCACTTAATCTTTTTCTATCTATTTTATATATATCAATAAAATTTATATCAATAAAATATAAATCGATTTTTGTCGTTATAAAAGACACTCTTTTATAGTAACAATAATAAATTTAGTATGATATAAATAGAACAAAAGAGGAAATAGCAAAGAAACAAAAAGGTTATCCAAGGCTATATACAAATCATCCACATTTTTTTATTTTCATTAATTGAATTTTATTTGTTGATTAGGGCGAAGTTCCGTAAAAACCCCCGCCCTTTTTGAAATATCATGAACAGTTCCTGTAGGTTGAGCACCTTTTTCAAGGAAATATAGAATAGCAGGAACATTTAAATAGATTTGATTCTTTATCGGGTCATAAAAACCCACTTTACGAAGATCTCTTCCCTCTCGTCGGGATCGAACATCAATTGCAACGATTCGATAAATGGCTCATTGGGATAGATGAACAATACCCCCCCCCCCTAGAAACGTATAAGAAGTTTTATCCTCGTACGGCTCGAGAAAATTCTAAATTATGTCTATGTATAGAATCATAATATCAAATAGATCCATAAAATCATCAAATTCATTATATTATTGATTTTAGTTTAAATACTTTTTCTTAGTCTTCCCCCCCCCCCCCCAAAAAAAATTATTTGTATCCTCATAACTCAAGTTGAATAACTCTCAAATAACTCAAAAGACACCTTTTAGGTATTAAATTGATTGAGTGGTCTCTAACCCTTTTTGTCTGTCTCCTTTAGAATCTATTTTGATTCTTAAATATGATCCGGTTGTTGAGACAATTGAAAACGGTATTTCCTTGTTCCAGGATCTTTATCTTTGCCTTGAATCATTGGGTTTAGACATTACTTCGGTGATCTTTAAATCGTTTCAAAACGGCAGCAACATACCATTTTTTGTGATTTCTTTCTATCAAAGAATCGTATGAATGGTTGATTCCTACGTAATACACTTTACTTTTGATTTGATCAAAAGAGTTTTACCAATTCCAACAAAATTAACTTTTAAATTTTATCGAATTGGATCCTTTAGATTTATATATCTAAAATATACTTACGAAGTTGTTCCAATTTATTGATCGATACTAACCTTAGATTCTTGCCCTTGAGAAATTAATCAATACGTTCTACTCGAGCTCCATCGTGTACTATTTACATGGCAACACTCTCAAAAATGAGGGTTCCAGTGGAACAGAACAAATGATGTCGAGCCAAGAGCACTTTCGTTCCTATATAATATAAAAAAGTGGTGGATGTAAGAATCCACAGCTGATCATGTCCTTCAAGTCGCACGTTGCTTTCTGCCACATCGTTTTAAACGAAGTTTTACCATAACATTCCTTCAGTTTGGAACCAGTATGTAATTGATTCAATTATGGAATCGTGAATAATCATCGGTTCGGTCGGTACATAATAATCTATACTTTTTTCTTCTATATGAAGAATGGATAATGTATGACGAAGTCTCAACAAGAATTCAATCAATTTAACCCCATTGTTTATAATTTTTTTTTAATTATAACTAACATAACATGAATAAATAAACACGAATAAACAAGTTATTTTGAATATCTATCTTCAAGTAACGTGATAGGATAAATTCAACAATTTCACACTTCTTAGAGTACCAAGAACTCATAAGAAATCATTAAAAAGATTTAATTGATTGAATAGTTTCCTACCCTATATCATTATTTGCATAAGGTTTTATAGTAAGTACCATTCGCTTTTTATCATCATTAAGAGAAAGATAAATCCATATTGGATTAAACCATCAATGATTAATAAAAAAAAAAGACTGATGTAAGGAAAGATTGAAGATTTAGGTTGTTATTTTTTCATATTTCATATTGTAAAATCAGTAATATTTAACAAATCAAAATTTCGTTTCATATGCGTGTTATTTGAACTCGATTAAATTTGTGAAAAAGATATGATTAATAATAAAAAAAAAAAAAAAAAAGAAATAAGAATCACATTCTATAACAATATTATACTCTTAAACGGAAGACTGGTCGAAAAGACAATCTTTATTTTGATATATTTTATTATGATATAGATTATGATATAGATATATATTTTCTTTTTTATTATAGATTAATAAAATTATAGATTAATAAAATGATCGTGGGTCAGGTATGTTCTGGGACGGAAGGATTCGAACCTCCGAATAGCGGGACCAAAACCCGTTGCCTTACCACTTGGCCACGCCCCATTTCTAGTCGACACTAATAAACACTAATATTGGTACTGGTTGTTCGTCAACTCAAGTCTAAATATCTATTATCTATAAAATAGATTACTAGAATTTTTATACATGTAGACGTAGAATTAAACGGAATTTATTGATCATTACATATAATTCAATTAAGATATTGTATGAAAGTATGGTTTATTCTATTCTCTTTTGATTTGAGAATTGAAGAATTTTTGATTGGGTGAGTTCAAATCAAAGAAAGTTTTTTGGTCTATCTTATTTTCTTTTTATTCATTTTTCTTTTCTATGAATAATAACATATTTATAATAATAAAATAAAAAAAAACTCAATTTATTAATAACTCAATATTTATTAATAACTCAATCAAAATAAATAAAATACAATTATCCTCAAGAACAAAATGTTTGTTATGCTTAATATATTTAGTTTGATCTGTATCTGTCTTAATTCTGCTCTTTATTCAAGTAGTTTTTTCGTCGCCAAATTGCCCGAGGCCTACGCTTTTTTAAATCCAATCGTAGATGTTATGCCAGTAATACCCCTGTTTTTTTTTCTCTTAGCCTTTGTTTGGCAAGCTGCTGTAAGTTTTCGATGATATCTTTAATTTAATAATGTCTAGACAAATTCATGATTTATTGAAAAAAAAAAAATTCAAAGAAAAGAATTGATAAGATCAGATAAGTCTTACACCCTCAATTCAAATATTGAAATTCTTGTACAACCGCGAAAAATCTGGATCACCCCACTTTATTTCTTGGTGTCAAAATAAAAAATAAAAATAGTAGGGTATGCGGTATAAAAACGGAGAATCTATTCTCTTTTTTACTAAAAAAAATCTTGGAGATTATGTAATGCTTACTCTCAAACTATTTGTTTACACGGTAGTGATATTCTTTGTTTCTCTCTTTATTTTCGGATTCCTGTCTAATGATCCAGGACGTAATCCTGGACGTGAAGAATAAAAGATAAGGTTTTTGTTTTCCTTGCTTGATTTTAAAATGTTCTTAGTAGGATTTTATCTATTACACATTTTTAACTAAAAAAAAAAAAAGAGCTCGCGAAAAATTCGAAAGAAAATACCAAGTCATCAACAAAAACGGAAAGAGAGGGATTCGAACCCTCGGTACGAAAAACTCGTACAACGGATTAGCAATCCGACGCTTTAGTCCACTCAGCCATCTCTCCTCCCAATTGAAAAAGGATAATACTATGTTACATTATAAAAAATAAGGATTGAAAGAGCCCTTCATAATATATAATATTTTTTTTCATCCGAGAGTGCTTTTTAGTTCCACGGCCCGGCTAAGTACTGACCAGGCCGGGCCCGCCATTTATTGTTCCAACGAATCATAAATAATTTTTTTTATTTGAAAACTAAAATACTTGCTTGTTATTACGATTGGAAAAATAAAAAATCTTTTGATTTCTATGATATAGAATCAAATGATATCGAATCAAAGTGTCGTTTCTTATCTTAATTTTTTATATTTATTCTTTATTCCTTTTATTTTAGTTAAAGTAAATAAATAACAAAAAGGGAGCTGTGGATTCTTGCACAATACATTTTCATGTATGTTATGGCTTAAGTAGTTTTGTCGAGACGTCTAGGTCAAAAACCTCCGGCAAAAAAACACTTGTTATTTAGTTTTAGTTATTGAAATTTAATGAATTCTCTTTTCCGAATCTCATTGGGTTCTCTGATACAACACGTAAACGCTCTAATTTTCATGATTATTTTATGATCCTATCCTTTCTTTTTACTCTTTTAACTTTTTATTACGACCCATTTTCTTGTTCGACAAAAGGTTCATTTATATACAATAATCGGATTGTAGCGGGTATAGTTTAGTGGTAAAAGTGTGATTCGTTCTATAACCCTTTATATAGTTAAGGGGTCTTTCGGTTTGATTAATATTTCATTCCGACCAAAAACTTTATTTCTTAAAAGGATTTAATCCTTTACCTCTCAATGAAAAATTCGAGGAAGAATATACATTCTCGTGATTTGTATCCAAGAATCAATTAAAAATTGAAAAATTGGATTATGAGATTACGAAACATAATTTTTTTTTTTTAATTAGATCAATACTTCTAATTGAATAAGTATGAGTAAAGGATCCATGGATAAAGATAGAAAGTGGCTTTCTAATCGTAACTAAATCTTTAATTTGGAATTTGTATTACGGAAATTGAAGCAAAATGGCTATTAAACAATGACTTTGGTTTACTAGAGACATCGACAAATTGTTTTAGCTCGGTAGAAACAAAATGCTTTTCCTAAGGATTCTCTCACATAGAAATAGAGAACGAAGTAACTAGAAAGGTTGTTATAATATAATCCCCCTCTTTTCTATAGGGATCATCTAGAAAGCGGGTTGTTCTGAATACATTCAGACAGAAAAGCTGACATAGATGTTATGGGTGGAATTTTTTTTTTCGTTCATGTCTTAATATAGGAATTTATACATCTTCCATAAAGGAGCCGAATGAAACCAAAGTTTCACGTTCAGTTTTGAATTAGAGACGTTAAAAATGATGAATCAACGTCGACTATAACCCCTAGCCTTCCAAGCTAACGATGCGGGTTCGATTCCCGCTACCCGCTTTTACTTTATTTTTTTATTAATTTTTATTAAATTAATAAGAAATTAAGAAATAAGAAAAAAAATAGAATAAGAAATAAGAAAAAAAAATAGAATAAGAAATAAGAAAAAAATAGAATTAA